GGAACTGCTATGTAGGCTTTTGTTTACCGAGGGTTCGAATCCCTCTCTTTCCGTACCTTCATTTAATAGACCCATTTTATTAACAACACCGGATCAAATAGCAATGGAGACCTTTATTCCACCAGTTAGACCTTTCATTGATATAGATTCTCTATTCCGAATTGCCGTGACCCATAAACTAGGAAGAATACTGGAAAGAATATGAAAATAGCCCCTCGGTCTATGATAGATAAAATCGGAATTAAACCCGTATTTTTCTTACTTAACCTTAGGTTAATTTAATTTGATGAAAGGGAAGAAAATTGCCCGAACCCTTGCTATTTTATTTGAGTTTAGGGTTTAGTCTGACGAGAATAATATTCTATGACTATGGTTTCATCTATGTCCAAACCGACCCATTTTCTATCTATTATTTGATTGACTAATCCTTTATATTGGAATGGTTGAAGGGTCAAATGCTTTGGCACTTCCTCATGAGGGGAAGAGTTGAGAGAATTTTGAATCAGAGTTCTGGATTTTTGTTCATCCTTCGGCGTAATAATATCTCGGGGTTTGCAGCGATAACTTGGTATATCTACTATACGCCCATTCACTAAAATATGTCTATGGTTAACTAATTGGCGGGCTGCGGGAATAGTCGAAGCCATACCCAATCGAAAAAGGATGTTATCCAAACGCATTTCAAGTAATTGGAGTAAAACTGGACCTGTTGGCCCCTTGACTTTTCTGGCGATACGAACGTATTTAAGTAATTGTCGTTCTGTAAGACCATAATGAAACCGCAATTTTTGTTTTTCTTTTAGGCGAATACTATATCCAGATTTTTTCCCGGAGCGCGGTTGGTTTCTAAGATCACTTCCGGCTTTAGGACTTTTATTAGTTAGTCCTGGTAAAGCCCCCAGGCGGCGTATTTTTTTGAAACGAGGTCCTCGGTAACGCGACATAAAGACTCCTTATTCTTATTTAGAATTCATTTCATTCTTTTTTTTTTGAAAATTGGATTTTACAGAATAAACCTAAACTAAAACTGAACTAAATGAAGCGAAGTTTGCTGAAGTAGTGTACTTGTACTATTACTATAAAGAAGAATAAAGAAGAATGAGATAAATATTCAAACTTTCTATTTCTATTATTAGAATAATATATATAAAAGATCCTCTTCCTGACATAGTTGGGAGTTCCTATTAAGAAATTCATGGATTTTGAAAAAGGGGTAAAACACTTTTTGACTAGTCTTGGATTTCAAAGGGAGATTCTCAATTTTTCAAAAATGGAATAAAAAAATGAAAAATAGGAAAAGGCCGGCTATCGGAATCGAACCGATGACCATCGCATTACAAATGCGATGCTCTAACCTCTGAGCTAAGCGGGCCCACATAATAATAATAGAAATTTTCTATGCATAGGAATTCAATACACTATAGTATAGTGTTTCTAGAAATATAGAAAAGAATAGAATCTATAATTTCTCTATAATTTCCAATAAATATTGAATATTATAGAACAGAACGATTTATGTAGCGATATAGAATTTCGATTTCTTTATCACACTTCTAAATTCGAATATTATTCTATTCGATAGTCAATCTTAAATATTTTTCGATAGTCAAATTTTCTTTTTGATTTTGGATTCACACGACATTTGAAATTCTTTTTGTTACACTTCTATATTTTCTATCCTAACTATTTCGAATTCTATATTTCTTTCGAATTCGAATTAGTTAATTAGTTATAACTAATCAGACATTCCTCGGCTTTCATTCGTAAAAGGGGAAGTTAAGAAAAAAAAAGAAGAATCGTCCGCTGAAGTATCCCAAATTGCATGGGAGAAATGGCAGGAAGAGGAAGATATATGGGGTATATATCAATCTATATTGAATTGCCGATACAGAAATGATAAAATCCAATTTGATTGGATCAAATAAGGGTTTCCTATAAGTAACAAAGAAAATACTTTTTTCGAGATAGTAATCGCTATCTAATAAATTCAAGAATTCCAGTATAAATGAAAGAAAAAAGGAATGATATCATAATAAGATTCGAATCTCAAAACAAAAGGAAGGGGGGATATGGCGAAATCGGTAGACGCTACGGACTTAATTGGATTGAGCCTTGGTATGGAAACCTACTAAGTGATAACTTTCAAATTCAGAGAAACCCCGGAATTAATAAAAATGGGCAATCCTGAGCCAAATCCTTTTTTCTTAAAACAAAGGTTCAGAAAAGGAAAAAAAGGATAGGTGCAGAGACTCAATGGAAGCTGTTCTAACAAATGGAGTTGGCTGCCTTGGTAGAGGAATCTTTCCATCGAAACTTCAGAAAGGATGAAGGATAAACGTATCTATTGAATACTATATCAATAGATTAGTGATAGCCCGAATCTGTATCTGTATTTTTTTTATAGTATATGAAAAATGGAAGAATTAGTGTGAATTGATTACACATTGAAGAAAGAATCGAATATTCATTCATCAAATCATTCACTCCATAGTCTGATAGT